AGATATTGATAATACACATAGAGCTAATGGTATTTCATAACTAATTGATTGAGCAGCAGCCCTTAGACCACCTAAAAAGGAATATTTATTATTTGATCCATAGCCCGACATAAGAAGTCCAACAGGAACAATACTTGAAATGGCGATCCATAAAAAAACACCAATAGTAAGATCGGCTAGAACAAGGCGATAGCCAAAAGGAATTACTGAATAACTTAGGAAAATTGATATGACTGCGATGGATGGTCCGATACTGAATAAAAGAGCATCTCCTCTAGATGGAAGAAGGTTCTCTTTGAAAAGTAGTTTTGTACCATCTGCTAGAGCTTGAAGAATTCCTAAGGGACCGGCGTATTCAGGTCCAATACGTTGTTGTATCCCTGCAGATATTTCTCTTTCTAACCAAACAATCACGAGTACACCTATTGTGATTCCTAATACAAGAGTAAAAATAGGGACAAGCATCCATATGATCCCATAGATCTCTTTTAAGGATTCCAATCTGAAAAAAGAATTAATAGCTTGTAGTTCGGTTGTATCAATTATCATTTTAACGATCAACTTCTCCCATAATAATATCTATGCTACCCAGTATCGTCATAATATCAGCCAATTTCATTCTTTTAACTAACTGAGGAAGAATTTGCAAATTGATAAAACCCGGTGGACGAATTTTCCATCTCCAAGGAAAAACACTCTGATCTCCTATCAGAAAAATTCCTAATTCTCCTTTTGGGGCTTCGACTCTCACATAAAGTTCTTGTTTCGACAATTCAAAAGTCGGAGAAGGTTTTTTACTAATAAATCGATATTCAAAATCATTCCATTCGGGATCTTTTACTTTATCAAAACGTCGGATTTCTAAATTCTCATAGGGTCCCCCTGGAATTCCTTCCAGAGCCTGTTGTATAATTTTTATGGATTCTGTCATTTCGCTGATTCGTACTAAATAACGAGCTAACGAATCCCCTTCTTTTTGCCATTGAACCTCCCAATCAAATTCGTCGTAACACTCATAATGATCAACTTTACGAAGATCCCATTGTATTCCGGAAGCTCGTAGCATTGGTCCTGATAAACCCCAATTTAGTGCTTCTTCTCCGCCAATAAAGCCTACGCCCTCAACTCGTTCTAAAAAAATAGGATTGCGTGTAATAAGCTTTTGATATTCAGTAACCCCTGTTAAAAAATAATCGCAAAAATCTAAACATTTATCTATCCAGCCATGAGGTAGATCGGCAGCTACTCCGCCAATACGAAAAAAATTATGCATCATTCGCATACCGGTAGCAGCTTCGAATAGATCATATATTAATTCTCTTTCTCGAAAAATATAGAAGAAAGGGGTCTGTGCTCCAATATCTGCCATAAAGGGACCAAGCCATAACAAATGGGAAGCTATACGACTCAACTCCAACATAATGACTCGGATATAGCTAGCTCTTTTAGGTACTTGAATATTGCCTAATTGTTCAGGTCCATTTACGGTTATTGCTTCTGTGAACATAGTAGCTAAATAATCCCAACGTGTTACATAGGGCAAATATTGTATAATTGTTCGATTTTCCGCAATTTTCTCCATCCCTCTGTGTAAATAACCCAATATGGGTTCACAGTCAATAACATCTTCACCATCTAAAGTAACGATGAGTCGAAGAACACCATGCATTGATGGGTGGTGAGGACCCATATTGACTATCATGAGGTCTTTTCTTGTAGCTGGTACAGTCATAAGTTTTTTACCGATTCATTCTTCCATGAATTGTTGAAAGTTAAAAGAAGTTGATCAAAATTTAAACGAATAAAATAAAGACTTAAAATAACATGACTCTTCCAATTAACGAGTTTTTGTCTCTCGAATATTCAACTGACCAATTAATTCTTTATAACGTACTCTATTTTTTTTTGCCAAATAAGCCAACAACCGTTGACGTTTTCCCAAAATTTTTCGCAAACCTCTCTGAGATAAATAGTCTTTTTTGTGCGATTCAAAATGGGAAGTCAGTCTCCGTATTTTATTGGTAAAACGGAATACTTGAAATTCAACAGACCCCCTTTTTTCTTCTTCAGAAATAACTGAAATGGGTGTATTTTTTACCATAAAATATTCCCCCCTTCCTCCTTTTAGGCAAATATGGATTTTACTGATGAGTAATAATAATGATATTCATTTTAATGTGGTATATATAATAATTTGAATTTCTTTATGGACTCCCAATTTTATCAATTCACATTAATCAATCCAGTTTTGAATTAACTTTGATTCAGATAGGAATCAAAAAAGGTGATCTATTTTTCCATTCAGAAAAGGACATAAATTAGACCTAAAATGAATAAGATTCTGTTAATTGATTTCTAGGTCTAATTGATACGTTATTGGTTTTACTATCCATATTAGAATGAGATGCAAGACAGGTCATGTGTGAATCCTGTTTGCTTTCATATACCCTATAGAATAGAGCATATATACGAAAAATGTATTATCAACCACCTTTCAACCGTGGATACATATGTATCCTTAACATACTGAAATGACTGCCATTATTGGTATCAAACCAATAGCGATTCATACAAGCTAAATCTTCTAATCGATAATTAGGCCAAAGAAAAAACTTTAATTTAATTAATTCATTTTTATCTTTATCAAGATCTTTCTTTTTGTCCAAAAATTGACTGCAGTTGTTCTTGGTGCAAAATGCTGAATTTCTATCAACATCATTCCTATTTTTTGAATTGAAACAAATTAGAATTCTCAACTCTCTACGGCGTCTGGGCGATAAAATATTTTCAGGGACAAGCAAATCAAAATAATTCTTATCAACATATGTTTGTTCTTGGTCTCTTTGATTAGTTTGGTGCTTACTCTTATGAACCAACGAAATACCTAAGGTTTGATACATAATAAATTGTCCATCATTTTTTACAGACAGACGGGTGGGTTCGATAACCAATACTCCCCTTTTGATCAATTCTGCAAGACTTAAATTTTTCTGAATCAGCATTATATCCAAACTTATTTCTCTTCTTTGAATCGAGGATATAGTAATTTTTCTTGGATTTATTAGTCTAAGCAGGAGACAATATATTTTGACATTATTGATCATTCTTTGATTTAAAACATCACTCCATCTCAATTGAAAAAGTAAATAAGGTTTCAGGAAGAAATCTAGTTCTGCTTCCGTCTTGCTTTTGTATTGTTTTTTCTTTTGACCCCCTTTTATTTTTATCTTTGATACTCCATAATCCTCTTCACTATCTTTTTCTTGGTTTGTTGAAGAAATGGATCCAAGATTCCCTTGTTTTTGTGCATCTGATTTAAGATCTCCTCGGCCTGCAGCGGGTTCGTTTTCTTTTTGATTTCGATTTTGATTCTTTATTTGTTTATTTGATGGTATAACACATTCCCCCTTTTGTTTTCCATCAATGTTTTTATTTTCACTAATAACATTTTCATTTAGATTTAAATTGAAAAGAAGTACTTTGCTTGGTATAACCCACGGTTTCATTTTATATAGATTATAAAGGAGTACGAATTCTGGAAAGAACCAAAGTTCCAAATTCGAAATGGGACGATTTAGTATTTCTTCATTCATTCCCATCCAATCCAAAAAACCCTTTTTTGGACTTGGGGAATTTTTGGGGGGATTTTGCGAAAACGTAAGATAAAAAAGGTCCTTTTTATCAATTTTATCAATTATTTGATAATTATTAGTACCAATCTTAGTATTTTGATTATTCTTGGTACCGATCTTGACCCAGGCCTCAATATCGACTTTTTTTCTAAGATAAAAATTGATAATTTTCCAATTAAAATATTTTCTATCGGGGTTTTTTTCCATATATCTAATATCGCCCTTTCCTAGATAATGACTGATAGGGATACTCTCCAACATTTCAAAAGGATTGTGTGTATATGTGTTGGAATTATAAAAAAAGTCTTGGTTCTTATTTACTTGTACTTGAAAGGGTGATTCAGAAATAGATAAATCCCCCTTATTTTCATAATTAATGGATTTATATGATAAAAGATCATATCTAGAGTTTTTTTGAAAATTCTCTTTTTGATTCACTAATGAATATACTTCAGAATCCTTTTGTTTTTTGTAATGAATTAATTGATCCTTTTTATATGAATTCCATTTGAAATTTTGATTTTGAGCTATACGATGTTGATTAACTTTATTTCTCCATTTTTCGGATATTAATTTAGACCATCTAATTGGGGATAAATCATATTGATAATGTCCTTTTAACCAATTTTTCCATTGATTCATTCCATAATTTGGAAGTTTCTTAAGACTTAATTCAGAATGAATTATTCCTTGTCTTTCAAAAGAATGCTTTATTTCAGTCTTAAGAAAAAAAGACGTTCGGGGGTAGTGAAAAATCGATCTTAATTTATACAAATTAATAACTTGAGTTTGTGATAATTTGTAAAATACATATGCTTGTGACAAGTAGGATAAGTCACAAAAAATATGTGAATTTGTCTTATTGCTATTTGTCTTATTGCTAATAGTATCAATTGATTTTTTTATAGTCGAAATAAAGTAAATTGTATTTTTTTTTTTTTTATTAATTCTTTCTTGATTTGCCTTATTAATGGATTTCTCCATAATTTTTTTTATTGATTCAATAAAAAGTTGTGTATTAGGTTTGAAAATATTAATAATAAATAAATAAATATCTATGTATATCCTTTCAACGAAAATTTTTATAAAAGAATCTAATTTAGAGACTAATTGGGCATTTCTTCTTTTTACTATTTGCCAAATATTTTTTGGTAATTTGAATCTTTTAGTATTATAATTTCTTTTGTTAGGACTAATATATATTCCGGTGGTTGGGGTTATTTTTTTTTTCTCTTTTATAATTCTTTCTATTTGATTTTTGATTGTGCTTGTTCTATCAATCATATCCTTCTTTTTTTTTTCTGTCAGTGAAAAATTTCTCCAATTCGGAGATTTAATTTGACTAAAGGATTCATGAATTAGCTGATT